TCTGGATTATATCACATTACTTATTTTACTGGATATTACGGAGCCCGTTCATGCAGGATATGATCGAGTCTGATCATAGAAAATATTCTCTTTAAGCGAACCGGCCTATCCTCCGTAGGGGGCTTGCGCGGTGGTTGGAACAAAGACACATTTAATTGTGAATTCAAATGTGGCAGATAAGATAAAGTCATATATCTGCGCGGCCCAATCAATAGTTCAAGTCACACACTCCCATAATCCATTCTTTTTTCGGAGAGTTCCCTTCAACTATTCGTTTATGTCAAATAAAAAATCCAATTTATTTTGTTAAGTTGAAAGGAAATATCCAAATACATGTCTTATTTTTTGAAATAATCCATATTTGTAGCAATGAAATACTATTGCTCCTCCCCAAAATGATAAATGATTGATTACAAATATCTATGCTCCATATTCTCTAATGATAAATGATTGATTACAAATATGATCCAAATTCTCTATAAAGGACCTGAAATGCCTTGCTTACGTATCATTGGAAAGTGCATTAACATGAATACGGCAGTAAGAAGAGGTAATACAAAAGTATGTAAACTATAAAAACGAGTCAAGGTAGATTGTCCCACACTTGCACTTCCGCGCAATAACTCTACCAACGACGATCCTATTACAGGAATAGCTTCGGGTACACCTGTTACAATTTTTACTGCCCAATAACCAACTTGGTCCCAAGGTAGGGAATAACCAGTTACACCAAAGGAGGCGGTCAATACACCCAAAACTACACCAGTAACCCAAGTCAATTCTCGAGGTTTTTTAAAACCACCGGTGAGATACACGCGAAATACGTGCAGGATCATCATTAAGACCATCATACTTGCCGACCATCGATGAACTGATCGGATTAACCAACCAAAGTTAGCCTCAGTCATTATATATTGAACCGAAGCAAAAGCCTCAGTAACAGTCGGACGATAATAAAAAGTCATAGCAAAACCCGTCGCTACTTGGACTAAAAAACAAGTAAGTGTAATTCCTCCTAAACAATAAAATATGTTGACATGAGGAGGAACGTATTTACTAGTTATATCATCGGCAATCGCCTGAATCTCAAGACGTTCTTCGAACCAATCATAGACTTTATTGAGATAGGTAAACCAAAGGACCCCCCTGAGAACCGTATATGAGAATTTCATCTCGTACGGCTCAAACAAAAATACTCAAATACTGGTTATTGGGAAAACGGATATGTGTAATAGAAAGTTTTAAACTTCTTAACTTAATCCTATGATTCCAATCTTCTCTGAAGATAAGAAAAAAATAGAAATCCGAAATCTATTCTTTGTGCTTATAATGCCAAAATCTCAAGTCGGCTCACTCGTCTTTTATCTTGATCCTTACAGGCCTCTTGAATATTCTATTATTTACTTCATTTTTTTATTTTTTATTTGTGTGTGTAATGCTATTTTACTGTTGTCTTCTTTTTTATTATTGATAGGAATTTTCTTGTTAAGACCCTATGAATCAATTCAAAAAACCTCAGATTCATACCAGAACCACGATGATTTTCAAAAAACCTTTAATTGAAGTCCAAAAATTCCTTGAGTAAGAACTGTAGGATCGTCATTAGATATAATGAAAAAAAATCCAAAGAAACGTTCGTCCTTTGATCAAAATAAAGATAAGCGGCGGAAGTTTAAAAGACTAAAAGTATTTCAATTTCTTCTTCCAACTCTTAAAATTTTTTTTCAGTCCGGTTGCGAGGTCTAAATATAAATATTTAGTATGAATCATAGTTCTAATACTTTAGAATCTATTTTCTATATTCCGTGCTCCAGATACTAGAATAAATATCTGACGGGGTAAAGCCATCTCTATCAAGATGACGGATCCATTTTATGTTCTGTACTATCAATAGGATCAATTCTAACAAGTCACACACTCATATTCCGGAAATACAGAAAGAAAGAAGTTTCACGGTCGAACTACCAAATCCAAATAGAATGGGCTAAAAATCAAAGACCTAACTGCTAAACTTTTTTTCTATTGAAAAGCTAGTTAGTCGATTCTTGTAAATCTAATTCATCGAATCGAAATTTCGTCCAGTAAAATGGACGAATTATAAATCTCTAAAATAATAGAGAGAAATATCGCAAATAGAGCCATTGCAACACCCATCAAAGGGGTAGTTCCCCACCCCGGAGCTACTTTACCATATTCTGAATTCAATGGTTTCAATAAATCCCCTACAACAGTTCGTCTTGGACCAGATCTAGAACTACCCTCAACGGTTTGTGTAGCCATAAATCCTATTTTTTATTCATTGAGATTTGTTGACTTTGTATACCATTCCGCTGTAAATAAAGGATCTTACCCTATAGATCCATTGTGGTCTTGATATTCTATAATAATGGAAACAGCAACCCTAGTTGCCATCTCTATATCTGGGTTAATTGTAAGTTTTACTGGGTATGCCTTATATACTGCTTTTGGGCAACCCTCTCAACAACTAAGAGATCCATTCGAAGAACATGGGGACTAGTTGAAGTAATGAGCCCCCAATATCCCAATATTGGAGGCTCATTGCTTCAATTGAGATAATGAAAAATCATTTCGTCTTTTTAGTTGGAACTTTAGGGGGTTCTCTAAAAAAGATAGCGAAAAAAATAATTCCTAAAGTCGAGACTAAGAGGAATGTATAAACCAATGCTTCCATAGATTTGATCGTGGTTTACAATTATAGCTTTCATACCTGTTTTAGGGGGATTATCTCCCGGATAAAGAAAAAGAAAGAACAAGAGTAAAACAAAATGCAATGATTCAAATCACAACAAAAACAAAAAAAAGTCGAATCGAAAAGGAACAAATGAATGTTCTATCAGACTACCTGTCTTTTTGTAGTTGGATCTCCAAGTTTTTGGAATGCCCCAAATTCTACTTGAGCATCCAAATCTGGGTCGATACCAGCAAAAACATCTCTGAACAAGGTTCTAGCACCATGCCAAATGTGCCCGAAAAAGAAGAGCAGAGCAAACGAAGCATGTCCAAAAGTAAACCAACCCCTTGGACTGCTACGAAAAACACCATCCGATTTTAAAGTAGCACGATCTAATTCAAAAATTTCACCCAATTGAGCGCGTCTAGCATATTTTTTCACAGTAGCTGGATCACTATAACTGACTCCATTTAGTTCGCCACCATAGAATTCAACAGTTACACCTACTTGTTCGACACTATACTTCGACTCTGCCCTTCGAAAAGGAACATCAGCTCTAACAATTCCGTCTCCGTCTACCAAAACAACCGGAAATGTTTCAAAAAAAGTAGGCATACGGCGTACAAAAAGTTCACGCCCCTCTTTGTCTCTAAAGATAGGATGTCCTAACCAACCGACGGCTATTCCATCTCCATTGTCCATTGAGCCCGCTCTAAACAATCCCCCTTTTGCCGGATTATTGCCGATGTAATCATAAAAAGCTAATTTTTCAGGAATTTTAGACCAAGCTTCTGATAAACTTTGATTTTCGGCTAGCCCAGCACCAACTCTTCGATATATTTCTTGCTGGAAGTATCCCTGATCCCATTGATAACGAGTGGGACCAAATAATTCAATCGGGGTAGTTGCTGAACCATACCACATAGTTCCAGCAACAACAAAAGCTGCAAAAAAGACAGCTGCGATACTACTGGAAAGGACGGTTTCAATATTTCCCATACGCAATCCTTTGTATAGACGTTGAGGTGGACGCACGCTAAGATGGAAAAGGCCCGCTAATATGCCCAATGTCCCTGCTGCAATATGATGAGAGGCTATTCCTCCCGGAACAAAAGGATCAAAACCTTCCACACCCCATGCGGGATTTACGGATTGTACCCTTCCGGTTAGTCCATAAGGATCGGACACCCATATTCCCGGACCGTACAATCCTGTTACATGAAATGCGCCAAAACCAAAACAAGCCACCCCTGCAAGAAATAAATGAATTCCAAAGATTTTTGGCAAATCCAAAGAAGGTTTTCCAGTACGTTCATCACAAAATATTTCTAGATCCCAATAGACCCAATGCCAGATAGCCGCCAAAAAGCACAAGCCTGAAAACACAATATGTGCCCCGGCCACACCTTCGTAACTCCAAATACCCGGATTCGTTATAGTCCCTCCTGTGATATTCCAACCACCCCACGAATTGGTTATTCCTAAACGAGTCATGAAGGGTATAACGAACATACCCTGTCTCCACATTGGGTCAAGAACAGGGTCAGAGGGATCAAAAACTGCTAATTCATATAAAGCCATCGAACCGGCCCAACCAGCAACCAGAGCTGTATGCATTATATGGACAGAAAGTAAACGGCCGGGATCATTTAATACAACGGTATGAACACGATACCAAGGCAAACCCATGAAAATACCTCTTATATCAACAAAAAATAGACACTATGTAACTTTATTGCACTGTAAAAAACTATACTATGGACCTTCCCCTTTCAGTAGATTATCTCGCATAAACAATTAATATTTGTTCTAGTTTTTTAGTAATAATGGAACAATTCTATTCGTAGGAACAAAAAGAAGCAGATCTATTCTATACCCGATAAGTAACAATACGCAATGGGGGGGGGGTGACTTTATTTTATATGAGTGTTTCTATTGGATATGGGTGTTTATATCAGTGAATGCAGACATATTCAAGGACGACCTATTCGTCAAAACTTGCCTTTATTCATTTTGTATTCTTTTTTTTATATAATTTTTATGATTTTCTTTCTGATTTTAAAGAGAAATCGGTAAAAGAAAGAAAAGAATTTGGTTGGAAAAGGAATCAATTTCCTATTATTTGTATTTTCTTGACTTTGAAAATAGGAAGATGGGAATAAAACAAATATTTGTTTGATTAAAAGTAAAAGATTTTAAATTATACATAGAATTCTTATCACGTTTTAGCATTAAAGTAAAAGAGACAACAAAGTAAAAAAGATAGCCAACTTCATTTTTTGACTTTTATGCCTATCGGTGTGCCAAAAGTACCCTATCTTGTTCCAGGTGACGATGAAGCATCTTGGATTGACTTATACAATCGACTTTATCAAGAACGACTGCTTTTTTTAGGCCAAGAGATCAACAGTGAAATTTCCAATCAACTTGTTGGCCTTATGATATTTCTCAGTCTAGAAGACAAGAACAAAGATTTGTATCTATTGATAAACTCTCCAGGCGGAGAGGTAATTTCTGGGATGGGTATTTTTGATACTATGCAACTGATAGAAGCCGAAGTACAAACAATATGCGTAGGATTAGCCGCTTCAATGGGATCTCTTCTTTTGGTAGGAGGAGAAATTACCAAACGTCTAGCATTCCCTCGCGCTAGGGTAATGATCCATCAACCTGCTAGTTCGTTTTTTGAGGGACAAACGGTAGAATGTGTGCTGGAAGCGGATGAATTACTGAAAATGCGCAAAACGTTGACAATGATTTATGCCCAAAGAACGGGCAAACCTTTTTGGCAGATATACAAAGACATGGAAAGAGATCTTTATATGTCAGCAGAAGAAGCCCAAGCCTACGGAATTATTGATACGGTAGCCGATTCTTTGTGAATCGGCTCAAAAACGAGCAGAAAGGATTTCTCAAAACGAAAGAATAATATATGGAGTATAGAATATATATATATATTTTATCCATATATATATAGTCATTTAGCTCTACTTAGTATAATTTTGTAAATATACTTAGTATAAGTCTATATGAATTCTAGTGATTATAGTTACAATATAATAGTGATTATAGTTACAATATAAGAGATTTTCCTTTCTCTTTTTTCGGACTCCTAACCCCCTAGTGATTCTAGTTGTTACAACCCAACCCCCATCACTCGTGATTCTAGTTGCTACTCGGATATTTTCTTTTCTGTTTTTTCGCTTCGTACCCAAACCAACCGGATTTAATAGAATATTTCTATTTAATAGAATATTTCTAATAATTAATAGATTAATAGAATCTAAATAATTCATAATCATGGGGTTAGGATTGATCTAAACCAGCTTATTATATATACAACTCACCATGCCAACTATTAAACAACTTATTAGAAACACAAGACAGCCAATCCGAAATGTCACAAAATCTCCTGCTCTTCGGGGATGCCCTCAGCGCCGAGGAACGTGTACTAGGGTGTATGTGTGACTCGTTTAGATCATAGACTATTTTATGGTTTCGATTGGTGCAAACCGAATCACCTCACTTTGCAATTTAAGATGAAAAAGACTTTCCCATTGGTAACAAATGGTTATCCATTAAGCGGGAAAAATCCTATTTCAAATAAAGAAAAATTATGCCCTAAATTTAGCAAGAACGGACTAAGAGGGTCAACTACCCAGCTAATCTTCATACTTAAATACCGTTACTGTATAGATAGATTTCGTTGTGAAAGACCTATTACTAGATATTTCATGGGTAGAGCCCATGAGTGTGAACTGTACAAGTTAACAAGAACATTGAATAAATGAAAATTCAATGAAGGAAGGGGCTCCGGTGTATAGAGAGGACCTCACCGTTTAAAAAGTAATCATAGAAACGATGGAACCCACCATTTCTTTATCTATTTCTATTTAATTTATTATGTTTTTTTAATACCTAGTATCAATACAATTTATTATTTCTAGGTTAAATGCTTATAAAAAAAAAAGAAACAAATCGTGGGTGGGAAGGTTAGAGTAGCAAAAGCCATTGGAATTTTTATTTTATACATTGGAAGAATCCATTTTTGTTATTAATAGACTAGGAAGGAGAAAAGAATAACTGAAAGAAATAAATCAAATAGTTATTCATCAAAGTCTCATTTATTCAATGACCAGAATTAAAAGACAATGACCAGAATTAAAAGAGGATATATCGCTCGAAAACGGAGGGCAAAAATTCGTTTATTTACATCAAGCTTTCGCGGAGCTCATTCAAGACTTACTCGAACTATTTCGCAACAGAAAATAAAAGCTTTGGTTTCGGCTCATCGGGATAGAGATAGGAAAAAAAGAGATTTTCGCGGTTTGTGGATCAGTCGAATAAATGCGGTAATTGGCGATAATAAGGAAAATGTATACTATATTTATAGTAAACTAATGCATAATCTGTACAAAAGGCAATTGCTTCTTAATCGTAAAATAGTTGCACAAATTGCTATATTAAAAGGGAATTGTCTTTTTATGATTGCCAACGAGATCAGATCATCAAAATAAAACCCGGAGATTGAACTCCGGGAAGGTGGTAGAATAGAAGAGATTTGTATGATAAAATAGAATTCATATAATAAAGTCATCAAAATGAACAACCACGCTCAATAAAAAAAAAAGATTTATTCTTTTTCACTAATTATCTTTTTTCTTACAACGCAACAACCCCAATTGGATTGTCTTAGGTTTCAAACAAAATATCAATCCACATTTAATTTGATTTTAGATTCAAATTTTAATTCAATTAAAGAGTAATTCTATTTTTTTTTTTTTTTTTTACGAACACTAGTAGTAGTTCTAGTGGTCGACTCGCTTTTTTCAAATTCCTTTTTTTCATTATTAACAAAAGGTGACGAATTCACAAAAGGTAACAAAGATAAAATACGAGCTTGTTTTATAGCAATTGTAATTAATCGTTGTTGTTTTAAGGTCAATCTATTGACGCGTCTAGATAATATTTTTCCTTGTTGACTAATAAATCGATAAAGTAAAATCATGTTTTTATAATCAATTCGATCCCCCGATTGGATCGGGGACAAAGGCCTACGAAAAGATCGCTTGGATTTAAGAAAGAGTCGCTTAGATTTATCCATGGTTTGTTTATTCCTATCCCCCAATCCCATTTATTATAAAATAAAGGATTTGTTTTATTTATATTCTTTATTATATATATGTTGTTATATAATGAAATATATGCTATATAATATAATATTTATATTATGTATATAATTTCATGTTATATATCTAATTTATATGTTATATATATAATTTATAGATTTATAGATATATAGAATTTATAGAATATATCTGAAATATCATTTTTTCATCTACCTTGAAAGGGTGACACACAAGCGATCCATTCTATCTATTTCTTTATCTCTGCGTGAATCGTATGTTTGCAACAAAAGCGACAGAATTTTTTCAATTCCAATCGACTAGGCGTATTGTGTCGATTCTTTTGAGTAATATATCTGGAAATACCTGTTGATTTCTTATTAACACTCTTTTGATCACAACTGGTACATTCCAAAATAACGGTTATTCGGATATCTTTACCCTTGGCCATGAACCTCCTTTGGTTTTTTGATTCACTTAAATCTTCTATTTGGTTTTTTGATTCACTTAAATCTTCTATTTGGTTTTTTGATTCACTTAAATCTTCTATTTTCAGATTCGAATCGAAGAAGAAAAAAGGAACGAAAAAAAAAGTAGAAGTTGATAATTCAAAATCAAATTATGAAAGATTTTGTTCCAATTAATTTTATATAGTACAGTAATTATAATTAAGTAATACAATGATTTCTAACTATATTTCGAATCGCAGTACAGTATTTAATTTTTCAATTAAGTATCTTGTATGACATTATTGCCCCTGCCCTAGCATTCCATTTCTGGTCTCACTCTATTATTAATAGCAATGGAATTGAATTAATAATTCAATTCCATTGAAACCTGGGAAAAATTTCGAGTTTCATTGAGGCCAAATCCACCTTTCTTCTTTCTCTTTTTTTTCTAACTTATTCTATTCTAATTCTAAAAAAAAAGAAATAAATAAAGAAGAAGGAATTAATCACAGATATTTGATTGGATCTCTAATCTTCGTCACCCCTTTCCGTGCCAATAATTAGAATGAAAAAAATGGGAATATCAATGCATCCGGGAATAAACGATTGATTTCTATCAAGAGACCCGCTAAAATCCCGAACCATAGAGTGCTTACCACTGGTGCCACAGAGAGATATGTTTTTAGATCTCGCATTTCAAATCCTCCTTCTTTTTTTTCTTGTAATTTGTAATACATAATTACATATAGGAATATGATCAAATGGTTTTTTTATTAATAACCACTTGCATTTGTCTTGTCGGGAGAAGTCCCAATTCAAATTGAATTGTACAACAATTCATTAGATATTTTTTTATTTTTATAGAGTATTCTTTTTATTTTTTTTAATAATATTTTAATAATATAATTATATTATATTTATATTCTCATATTTAACTATATTATATTATTCTTTCTTATTCTATAGAATATTTTTCTTTTTTTATATTATATATCATAGGATATGAAACTAAAAAAAAGAAAAAAATGACAGGATAGAAGGATATATGATATATATATAACGGAAAAATGTGGAAAACAAGATAAAGATTCTTTACAATGACATTGGAAACCAATGGAAAGGGATGTAGCGCAGCTTGGTAGCGCGTTTGTTTTGGGTACAAAATGTCACGGGTTCAAATCCTGTCATCCCTATTCCTAACTATTAGTTATCGTATGAGCAGTAACAAGAGATCAATTGAGACCGATTCAAATTGTACATACATACTCAATAGTTATCTATAGTTATAGTTAACTATAGATAACTATTGAGAAAGTTAGTATATGCATGCAAGATGTATTAGCATCACAAAAATTTTTATTTTGAAAATAAAGCGCTCTTAGTTCAGTTCGGTAGAACGCGGGTCTCCAAAACCCGATGTCGTAGGTTCAAATCCTACAGAGCGTGATTCCATTCTTGTTAGATTGAGAATGACACTGAAATAATGGAATAACAGTCTAATCTAAAGTCTGAATTTGACCTCCTGTGAATTAGGATTAAAACAAAGAAATAGGAAATAGGAGGTCAATAAACAAAAGAAATCTTACTTAATCAAAGGTCCAACTGATCACCGCGTCGGTATTGTAAATATGCAGTTACAAATAATCCAGCCAAAGTAATAGGAATTAGACCTAACACGATTCCAAATAGAAAAACTTCAATCATTTGAATTTGTTTGAAAGGAAAAAAGGGGG